TAAAAAAGAGTAAAACTTTGTTAGCTTTATCATAGCCACCCTTTATATTTATAAGGTACTTTTTTATTATAAAAATTTTTTAAAATAATTTTGATTAAAAAATCCTTTCGTACTAATTTAATCCATAAATAATTAACTAAAGATAGAAACCAACCTGGCTTACACCGGTTTGAACTCAAATCATGTAAAATATTACTAGTCGAACAGACTATCTTTTAAAGCTCCTGCACCCTAAAGAAATTTTAATTCAACATCGAGGTCATAATCCCATTCTTCGATTTGAACTCCCTAAACGGATTATGCTGTTATCCCTAAAGTAACTTAATCTTATTATCAATAAAATTGGATCAAAAATTTTAAAATATATTAGTTTTGACTTTAACATACCACCCCAGTAAAATTTTTAGTAAAAAATAATATGTCTAAAACTAGATTTTATTTAAAATAAAGCTTTATAGGGTCTTATCGTCCCTTAAATAAATTTTTGCATTATTACAAAAAATTAAAATTCAAAGTATTTTTTTAAGACAGCTAATTTTCGTTAACCCCTTCATACAAGATCCCAATTAAGGACCAAATGATTATGCTACCTTTGCACAGTCAGTATACTGCGGCTATTTAATAAATAATAATATCATAGAGCAGGGCTTATTTTAATTTAATAACCTTAAAAAAATGTTTTTGATAAACAGTCGAAAAAATATTTTGCCGAGTTCCTTAAAAAAATATAATTTGGTTTAGAGGGTACCTTTAAACTTATTAAAAATCCCTTAAAAATTTTCTACTAATAATCTCATTATAAAAAAAATTTTAAATTTTTTAACCTTCTTTTTATTTAATTAATATAAATTTAATAAACATATGTTATTAAACAAATAGCCACTTTAAAGCCTACATATCTATAAATTAATATTGTTATATAATTATTAAAATACTAAGCTTAGCCCTAATAAATTAAATATTTAAAAATAACAAAATCTAAACACCTATCTAAAATAATTTTTAAAGAAACCAGATATCAAAAAAAACGAATAACATCTCACTACGATATAAAAATCTAATTAACTTTTGTCACAGTTAACTTTTTAATTAAATTTATATAACTCTTATTTTTTTCGGGAAAAAAAAAATATTTTAAATATTAAAATTCCCTGATACAAAAGGTACTACATTTAATTTATTCTATAACCATAAAATTATTTTCCCTCACAGAACAAGCAAATAAAATTTTTCTTTAATAATAATAAGTATTTAAAATAAATATTTTTAATAATAAAACTACAAAACTTAATTAATAAACTGACCTAATCAAAATGCCTCTTAATAAGAAGATCTCCTTAGTGTAAATAAATTGCTATAAAAGCTTCATTTTGCTAATCTAGATTCAAGTTCCCTTAAACTTACTTTGTTACGACTTATCTAGCTTTAAGAACCAGAGTGACGGGCGATATGTACATGTTTTATAGCCTATTTCAAATAAGCATGTTATTCTTAATTTACTAGCAAATCCATTTTTATAATTTAATTTCATTAAAATTAATCCACAAGTTAAATTAATGTAACTCACCTCAACTTTTAGCATTTACCACACCTTGATTTGAAGTTATAATTAAATAATTATTTTGAAAACTCAATTTTTCTTAAAAAGTAAACTGACAACAACGGTATATGAACATTAGCTAAAATAAGATTTTATGAGGGGTATCAATTAAAGGGCAAGTTCCTCTGCTTGGTTAAAACACCGCCAAAATTTTTAATTTTATTTACCTAGTTTAATCCTTTAAGGAATTTAATAAATTAGAATAATAGGGTATCTAATCCTAGTTTTTAAACCTAATCTTTTAAGAAACTTTTTAGTAAAATAAAACAATTATAAATTTTACCTAAATAAAAAATATTATTTACTAAGACACATAAAATTTCTTACCTCAAAAATAATCTTATTTTACACCTCTCGTCTAACCGCGGCGGCTGGCACGTTTTTCGCCGGTATTTAATTATTTAATCTATATATAATTCATTTAATATATAAAACCAAGGCCTCATTAATTTAGATCTCTAAACTTTAGATAAAACTTTAAAATAATAATAAGACTATAAGCCTAAATTAAACTGTTTAGGACTAAAAAATAAAACACGTTATATCTAAAAATATGTTAACCTAATAACTTAAAACTTATAAATAGTCTAAACTAAAAAAGTAAGCTAATTAAAGCTTTTAGGCCCATACCCTAAAGATGAGAACACCTCCTTTTTTAAATGTTGATAAAACCCTCATCTTTATCTTTTATTATAATAATATTATTAGGTACTTTAATTTCAATTAGAGCTACCTCTTGGTTTCCAATTTGGTTAGGGATGGAAATAAATATCATTGGGTTTATTCCTTTAATTATTAACAAAAAAAATATTTTAACATCAGAAAGAGCACTAAGGTATTTTACTATTCAATCAGTTAGTTCTTCTGCTCTACTCTTATTTTCAATCCAAAACAATTTTTTTATACTAAGAACAGATATTATCACAATTGCTCTTTTAACTAAACTAGGAGCAGCACCTTTTCATTTTTGGGTACCCTCTATCACTGAAAATATTTCTTGGAATATAATAACGTTACTTTTAACATGACAAAAATTCGCACCCCTAATAATTCTTAATATTCATAATAAAATATCCAACCTAATTATATTAACTTTGATTAGCTCTGCTATTTGGGGGTCATTAGGAGGACTGTTTCAAACAAGAACAAGGAAGATATTAGCTTTCTCTTCAATTGCACATATAGGATGACTAATTAGTGCTACAATATGTAGAACTAATATAGTTATAATATATTTTTTAATTTATTCTTTATCCTTAATCTTTGCTTCTATAACCATAAAGTCCTTAAAAATAAACTCAATCAACTCTACTTTATTTACAACAAAAAAAAATAAGATTTTAATTTATACCCTAATGTTGAATATAGGGGGGATACCCCCTTTACTAGGGTTTTTCCCTAAACTAATAGTCCTATCAATATTACTCAAGTTAGATTGAATAATCCTAAGTATAATTCTTATCATAAGAGCTATAATAAATTTATTCTTCTATATTCGCTTAAGCTATGTAGCTCTAATACTAAATTCTTTCTCAAAAAAAAATATTTTTCAAATTTCTTCAAGATACTCCCCTTATTTTATTATTATTTTACTAAGAGGGCCAGTAATCAACATATTTTACTAAAGCTTTAAGTTAAACTAAACTATAAACCTTCAAAGTTTAAAATAAATTTTTTTAAGCTTTAGAAAACTCTCCTTAAAATTTGCAATTTTAAATTCTAAATAAAATATAAAGCCAAAACTTTTTAGTAAAAGGCTTTTTAAAGCCATAAATAAATTTACAATTTATCTCTTATTTTTCAGACATTTTACCGCGATGAATATTTTCTACTAACCACAAAGATATTGGTACAATATACATAATTTTTGGGATATGGGCTGCTATAATTGGGACAGCCCTTAGTATACTAATCCGAGCTGAATTGGGACAACCTGGGTCAATAATAAATGATGATCAAATTTATAATGTTATTGTAACCGCCCATGCCTTTGTTATAATTTTCTTTATAGTAATACCTATTATAATTGGAGGGTTTGGAAACTGATTAGTCCCATTAATATTAGGAGCCCCTGATATAGCCTTCCCCCGACTTAATAATATAAGATTTTGATTGCTCCCCCCTTCTTTTTTACTATTACTATCATCAACAATGGTAGAAAACGGAGCAGGAACAGGATGAACAGTATACCCCCCTTTATCAAGAAATATTGCTCATACAGGAGCCTCTGTAGATTTAACTATTTTTTCATTACACTTAGCAGGTGTATCCTCAATTTTAGGGGCTATTAATTTTATTACTACAATTATCAATATACGAACACAAGGAATAATTATAGAACGAATACCTCTTTTTGTCTGATCAGTAAAAATTACAGCTATTTTACTTCTTCTATCTTTGCCTGTTTTAGCAGGTGCTATCACAATACTTCTTACAGATCGAAATTTTAACACATCCTTCTTCGACCCTGCAGGAGGGGGAGACCCTATTCTTTACCAGCATTTATTTTGATTTTTTGGACATCCAGAGGTTTATATTCTTATCCTACCCGGATTTGGAATAATCTCTCATATCATTAGTCACCAAACAGGGAAAAAAGAACCTTTTGGAACTTTAGGAATAATCTATGCTATATTAGCAATTGGGGTATTAGGTTTTGTAGTATGAGCCCACCACATATTTACAGTAGGAATAGATGTTGATACACGAGCTTACTTTACAGCAGCCACAATAATTATTGCAGTACCAACAGGTATTAAGATTTTTAGATGACTAGCCACAATTCATGGAGCAAAGCTAAATATGGATCCATCATTATATTGAGCTTTAGGATTTGTATTTTTATTTACTATTGGGGGATTAACAGGTGTAATCTTGGCTAACTCATCCTTAGACATTGTACTTCATGACACCTACTATGTAGTTGCTCATTTTCATTATGTTTTATCTATAGGAGCAGTATTTGCTATTATTGGGGGTATCACACATTGATTTCCTCTATTTTTAGGAGTAGCAATAAACCCCCTATGACTAAAAACACATTTTATAATTATATTTTTRGGAGTTAATTTAACATTTTTTCCTCAACACTTCTTAGGTTTAAATGGGATACCTCGACGATACTCAGATTACCCAGATGCTTATACTTCATGGAACATAATTTCTTCCCTTGGCTCTATACTTTCAACTATTGCCTTAATTTTCTTTATTTTTATCATTTGAGAAAGCTTAGTATCACAACGATTAATCTTATTTTCATCCCATATACCCTCTTCTATTGAATGGAATAATCCTCTTCCACCAGAGGACCATACTTACAGCCAGTTAACTATTACTACTACTTAAAACATAATGGCAACCTGAAACAAAATTTTATTCCCAGATGCTGCTTCCCCTATCATAGAACAAATAATATTTTTTCATGATCATACAATAGTTATCCTTACATTAATTACTATTTTAGTAGCTTATATACTAACAAATACTTTATTTAACAAATCCTTTAATCGATATCTTTTAGAAGGGCAAGAAATTGAAACATTCTGAACAATCGTGCCAGCTTTCATATTAATTTTTATCGCTTTCCCATCATTACAAATCTTATACTTAATAGATGAAACTAGAAGCCCTAATTTAACAATTAAAACAATTGGGCACCAATGATACTGATCATATGAATATTCAGATTTCAAAAAAATTTCATTTGACTCTTACATAACCCCTTTAGATGAAGAAACACCAATATCAACATTCCGATTATTAGATGTGGACAATCGAACTATCATTCCAACAAATATTAACATCCGAATACTAATTACTGCAGCTGACGTAATCCACTCATGAGCAATACCCTCCCTAGGAATTAAAGCAGATGCTATACCAGGACGAATTAACCAAGTGCCTATAATCTCTAATCGTTCAGGTTTATTCTTTGGGCAATGTTCAGAAATTTGTGGGGCTAACCATAGTTTTATACCTATTATCATTGAAAGAATCCCTGTTAAGCATTTTATCAACTGAATTAACAATTCTGACTCATTAAGTGGCTGAAACTTTTAAGCAATGGTCTCTTAAACCATACTATGGGAATTTCCCCCTTAATGAAAGAAAATAGTTAAAACCTTATAACAATATCTTGTCAAGATATAATTACTTTAAGTTTTTCTTAATACCTCAAATATTTCCTATAAACTGATGATTATTATCACTTCTCCCTCTTACTCTAACCATATTAAATCTAATTAACATAACTTTTAATAAATCTTTAAGATCCGAGAAACATCTTAGAAAAAAAAATATTAAAAAAACACTAAACTGAAAATGATAACAAATCTTTTTTCTACGTTTGACCCCTCAACTTCATCTAATTTATCAATAAACTGATTATCACTATTTATTCCATCTCTTATACTACCCCACATTTTTTGAACCAAAAATAATCGTTTCTCAATTATTACAAAAAAGATTTTTTACACTTTACACCTAGAATTTAAAAATCTTTTAAATTGGACATTTACTAATGGGATTACAAGTCTAATTTTAAGATTAATTTGACTATTAACAATTAATAACCTAATAGGTTTAATACCCTACATTTTTACAGCAACGAGCCATATGGTAATTTCATTGACCTTAGCCTTACCCTTATGACTAACTTTAATACTATTTGGCTGGATTAATAATACAAATAAAATATTTGCCCATCTTCTACCTAACGGTACGCCCCCAGCTTTAATAATATTTATAATTTTAATTGAAACTGTAAGAAACATCATCCGACCCATTACCCTTTCAATCCGACTGTCAGCTAACATAATTGCTGGGCATCTTTTATTAACTTTGTTGGGGAACCAAGGCACAATTATAAATATAAAAAATAACTTTTTAATTATTAATACACAATTAGTATTACTAACTTTAGAACTAGCTGTAGCTATTATCCAAGGTTATGTATTTATCATCCTAATCTCATTATACACAACAGAAGTACATTAACTACCTATGAAAAATTTCCACCCATTTCATATTGTTGACCAAAGCCCTTGACCTCTTACCGCTGCCCTGGGGGCACTATTTATGACATCTGGGACAATTAGTTGAATCCACATTAAATCTCCCCTACTTATAACCCTTGGACTTTTCCTAATTATCATTACAAGATTCCAATGATGACGAGACATTCACCGAGAAGCTACACTTCAAGGAAACCATACCTCTAAAGTTATTATTGGCTTACAATGGGGGATAATCCTATTTATTATCTCTGAAGTATTTTTTTTTGTTTCATTTTTTTGGGCATTTTTGCATAGAAGTCTATCACCCAATGTAGAAATTGGGATAATATGACCCCCAAAAGGAATTGAACCTTTTAATCCCCTACAAATTCCACTCTTAAATACAACTATCCTTTTATCTTCTGGGATTTCAATTACATGGACACATCATAGTATTCTAAATAATAACTTAAGCCAAGCTAAAAAATCACTTTTAGTAACTATTTTACTAGGGGGCTACTTCACTATTCTACAAGCCTGAGAATACATTGAAGCCCCTTTTACTATTGCTGATTCAATTTATGGCACTACATTTTTTGTGGCTACAGGATTTCATGGATTACATGTATTAATTGGAACCACCTTTCTCCTAATTACAATAATCCGATTGGCTAACCTCCATCTATCTAAAACTCACCATTTTGGGTTTGAAGCAGCAGCATGATACTGACATTTTGTTGATGTAGTATGACTATTATTATATTCTTTAATCTATTGATGAGGAGGGTATTTATTTAGTATAAAAAGTACATTTAGCTTCCAACTAAAAAGTTTTATTTAAAAATAAATAATATTTATATTAATGCTTACAACAGCTCTTACTCTAAGAATAGTAGTCATACTACTATCCTCAAATCTAGCCAAATTACAAAACCCTTCCATGGAAAAAAATTCACCATTCGAATGTGGATTTAACCCTTCTTATAAAACTCGAGTACCTTTCTCTTTACAGTTTTTCTTAATTGCTTTAATCTTTATTATTTTTGATGTGGAAATCATCTTAATCATACCCTCACCTTTATTCCTATTTAAATCTCATATTATAAGAATCTCAGTATTTAGATTAATTTTTATTGTTACTCTAGGGTTACTTCATGAATGAAAAGAAGGGAGATTAAATTGAGTTTAGGTTAGTATTTAAAATTTATAAAATCTAATTTGCACTTAGAAATTGTGTCCCACCTAGCCTTTTAATAAAAGTGAAATTATCACATTCAGTTTCGACCTGAAAATTTGAACTAACATTCTTATTTTAGAAGAAACCAATAATGAGGTATCTTAATGTTAATAAGAATAAAGACTAATAAAGTCCTTCTAAAGAAGTTAAAATTTTTAAAGCCGCTAACTTTAACTCTGTTTATTAATCAAAAACATAACTTCTAATTTTTCTATAGTGTAATTAAAACACCTGATTTTTTCATAATCAAAATACTCTATAAAGTTAGAAATACAAAAAATTTAATTCATTTAAGAGAATCCCTTCTATCTTGACTGCTTCAAAATCATATTATAAATTTAACTACTTAAATAAAAACTTAATTAAAAAAATTAAACCTAATAAAAGTAAAAGAATTTGAACAAATAGAGTATTATAATATATTCGCTGAAAAACACCCCCCCATAAACATAAAAATTTTTCAACTCCTGATCCTCCAAAAATTTCTCCCCAACCTAAATCTCCTTTTACAAAAGAAACTCTATTAAGCTTAAAAAATTTACTTATAAAAAACGAAGCCAGACTTAATAAAAACCATATAGAAATAAAAAAATAAAAAATAATTCTACTATAAAAATTTATAAATATTTCTCTAATTGGTAATCAGAACCAAAAAATTAAAAAAACACCAATTAATGTAAATATTTTTTCACCAAGAGACAAAACAACTAAAGCACTATAATCAAATAATAATCAACTCATTACACCCCCAAAAATTACTCCCAGTACTGAAAGGAAAAAAATAGAAAAGTTTATCTCTTTTCTTTCAGAGTAGTTAAAAAAATTTACCCCTATATACCCATTTAATAATAAATTATAAATTAAACGTGATCTGTAAACAATTGTAGAAAAAACCCCTAAAAAAAAAATAAAAATATATAATAACCCACACCCCTCTATTAAAAATAACTCAATAATTAAATCCTTTGAATAAAAACCACAACTAAAAGGGATACCCCCTAATCTTAAAAAACTTAACAATATACCATAACCTACTATAGGAGAAAAATTTAACAAACCTCCTAATATCCGAATATCTTGTAACCCATTACCCCCATGAATTATAGAACCAGCACATAAAAATAATAAAGCCTTAAAAATTGCATGAGTCAATATATGAAAATAAGCTCACTCTCAAAGACCTAAGGATAAACTGAACATTATTAAAGCTAACTGACTTAAAGTTGATAAAGCAATGACCCTTTTAAAATCTATTTCTATACATGCCCCCACCCCTGACATTAATAAAGTTAATAATGAAATATATATTATAACTCTCCCATAAACTCTAAATAAAAAAAGATCATGAAAACGAATTAATAAAAAAACCCCAGCTGTCACTAAAGTAGAAGAATGAACTAAAGAAGAAACAGGGGTGGGGGCAGCTATAGCTGCTGGAAGTCAAGAAGAAAAAGGAATTTGAGCTCTTTTAGTTATAGCAGCTAAAAAAATACAACTAAATAACCAAACAGACAAAAGGTCCAAATTTAAACTATTAAAAAAAATAAAATCCCAACCCCCCAAATTTACTATCGCGAGAATACCTAAAAGAATCCCTACATCACCTACCCGATTTCTCAAAACTGTTAATATACCTGCATTAAAAGAACGAATATTTTGATAATAAATTACCAAGGCATAAGAAATTAAGCCTAAACCATCCCAACCTAATAGTAAACTTATTAGGTTGGGACTCAAGACTAATAAAGCTATTGAAAGAATGAATAATAAAACTAAAGAAAAAAAACGTACCTCTCTCCCATCACCCATCATATAAGAGTGGCTATAAACAAATACAAAAAAAGAAATTAAAAGAACAACAGATAAAAACACAACTCCCACTCAATCAAATAATAAAATAAAACCTCCACTCCCAGAAACACTAAACAGTTCATACTCATACAAAAATACTTGCCCAGTTATTAATAAATACAAAGCCATAAAAAAAAAAAAAAAAAAAATAAATAGTAAAAAACCAGCTCAAATAAAAAAATTTGACATTTACTTAAAAGGAACCCTATCTTTAATTCCACAAATTAAAATTTTTTATTAAACTACTTAAGTAAATAATAAGACCCAGATTTAAAACTAATAATAACAAGGGATAAATATGTCCCCATAAAACCAAATTTTCCCTTAAACTTCTAGGGTAGAATCTTCTAAAAGTTCAAAATCGACCATGTTGGCTCAAAGAAAATAAATATAGAGAATAACATCCAGCCAAAAAAAATATATACCCTAACGGAAATATTAATCAGCATCTAACCTGAACTATCCCAAATGAAAGAAACAATTCCCCCACTAAATTTAGAAAAGGAGGAGCAGCCATATTTCTCACACTTAAAATAAATCACAAAAAGGAAAAACTAGGTAAGACTAGGATTAAACCACGAAGAAGGAGAAGTCTTCGTGTATGTAAACGCTCATAAATCATATTTACAATAGCGAACAACCCAGAAGAAGTAAATCCATGGGAAAGTATTATAATAACGGAGCCAAGATAACCATAAACTGATAGTCTAAAAACACCCCCAAGAAATATACTTATATGCCCTACTGAAGAATAAGCAACTAACCCCTTTATATCTCTTTGGGACAAACATACAATTCTTATAATTACCCCTCCCCCCAAAAAAAAAGATAAAATAATATCCCCATACTCAACTAAAAACCCTAAATATAATGGGATTAACCGTAGCATACCATACCCCCCTATTTTTAGCATTACACCCGCCAAAATCATTGAACCAAAAACAGGTGCTTCTACATGAGCCTTTGGTAATCATAAATGCACTATATACCCGGGTAACTTAATTAAGAAAGCTAAATAAATAAAAAAAAATAAATAAGAAGAACTCCTAAGACTAATTAGGCTATAGTAAAAAAAATTTATAGTACCTAAATCCCTCCCTATTCATAACAATCCTAATAAGAGAGGTAAGGAACCAAACATAGTATAAAATAACATATAAATCCCAGCCTTTAGCTTTTCTGGTTGAAAACCATACCCAACAATTAATAATAAAAGAGGAACTAAAGAAGCTTCAAAAGAAAAATAAAAATATAACAAATCTGCAGCTAGAAAAGTGAGCACTAAAGTTAATAATATAAATATACATAAAACTTTATATAATAAAAAATTAAAATTTTCCCTTTTAATCCCGCCTCTGGCTAATAAACCTAAATATAAAATTCAAAGGGTTAGAAAAACTAAAGAATAGCTTAACAAATCACACGCAAAAACTATAGAAATTTGAGAAACTCCCTCTATAGGATAAACTATTACTCAACCTAAACAAGATAGGCCTAATAAAGTTAACAAAACATAATAAGGTAATTTTATTCTTAGAACTATTAAAGAAAATCAAAAAAAAATAAAAGCTAACATTGTAGTAAATTTAAAGAGCTACAAAGTTCCCCTCCATATCCCTTCACTAATCTCACTAGAATTCCCAGACCTAAACTTCCTTCACATACTACCACAAAAAGATATAGCATTATTATAATACAATTATTTACCCCACCGGATAATGAAAATACCAACAACAAAAAAACAGATAATATTAAAAATTCTAATCTCAAAATTACTACTAACAAATGATAACGTCTTAACACTACACATATCAATCCCCCAAAAAATAAACAAAAAACATAAAAATTTAATATAACCATTAAAGCTTTAATAGTTTATAATAAAACCTTGGTTTTGTAAACCAAAATAGAATTAATTCTTAAAGCTTTAAGAGAACCACACAGTAACTTTAATCCCCAAAATTAATATTATAAATTATAACTATCTCTTAAAAATTTTACTTTTCATATTAACCTCATTGATATTAATTAGTATATACACAATTCACCCCTTAGTTATTATTTTAAGATTGATTAGATCCGTTATTATTATTTCCGTAATAACCTTTATAGCCACAAAAATTTCATTATTTGGCTATATAATTATTTTAATACTTTTGGGGGGATTAATTATCCTATTTATTTATATGGCTTCAATTGCCCCAAACGAACCTATCTATACTAAGCATCTTAAACTGTTAACTCTAACTTCAATTTTAATCACAATAATAATAAAAATTTTTGAAGAATTTTACCCCTTGGGTTCTAATAAACCAAATGAAATTATTATACTATTGAGAAACCCTACTCTAATTACATTAAGCGCCACATATTTATTTATTACCTTAATTGCCGTGGTACAAATCACAAAAATTAAAAGAGGACCTTTACGATTACAATTTTAATTAAAATGACAATACCAATTCGAAAAACACACCCACTAATTAAAGTAATTAATTCTGCCTTAATTGATCTACCAGCACCTTCAAATATTTCTTATTGATGAAATTTTGGGTCCCTTCTAATTTTATGCTTGATTCTCCAAATCATAACAGGAATTTTTTTAGCTATACACTATACCGCTGATGTAAACTTAGCTTTTAATTCATTATCCCATATTATACGAGATGTAAATATAGGTTGGATATTCCGATTTATACATGCAAATGGAGCTAGCTTATTCTTTATCTGCATCTATTTACACATTGGGCGAGGGTTATATTATGGGTCTTATAAGTCTTCTACTGTTTGGATAACAGGGGTTATCATCTTATTCATTTTAATGGCTACAGCATTCCTAGGTTATGTGTTACCTTGAGGACAAATATCTTTTTGGGGGGCCACAGTCATTACTAACCTATTCTCTGCCATTCCTTATATTGGAAAAAGCTTAGTAACATGATTATGAGGGGGTTTCTCAGTTGATAACCCCACTCTGACCCGATTCTTCACTCTACATTTTATACTTCCTTTTATCCTAGCAGCAATAATCTTTATTCATATCGTTTTTCTCCACCAAAAAGGTTCTAATAACCCCTTAGGTTTAAAAAGAAATATTGACAAAATCCCTTTCCACCCCTACTTTACTATTAAGGACGTTTTAGGGTACTCAATTGTACTAACTTTATTCATCTCTCTAGTTTTAATTTCTCCCAACCTTCTAGGAGACCCTGAAAATTTCAACCCTGCAAATAGCTTAGTAACCCCTTTACATATCCAACCWGAATGATACTTCCTATTCGCATACGCAATCTTGCGATCTATTCCTAATAAACTAGGAGGTGTCTTAGCCTTAGTATTATCTATTGCTATCCTAATGGTTATACCTTTAATAAAAAGAAATTTTCAAACACTACAGTTTTACCCTCTAAACCAAATTCTATTTTGGTCATGAGCTAACATCCTAATTTTATTAACCTGAATTGGAGCTTCACCTGTTGAAGACCCTTACCTAATAATAGGGCAAGTTCTTACTGTATTATATTTTTCTTATTTTATTACTAACCCTTTGCTTACTTTAATGCAAGATAACCTAATCAAAAAAATTTAATCGTTTAGCTAATTTTTAAGCATTTGTTTTGAAAGCATTTTATAGGTTTACACCTAACGATTTTCAAAATTTGAAACTAGACTAATACTACCCCAAACACAAATAAGAAAAAACCTAAAACTAAGGGTAAAAATCTCTTTCATGCTAGCATCATCAACTTATCATAACGGAAGCGAGGAAAAGAACCACGCACTCATAAAAAAACAAATATTAAAAGTAAGACTAATAAAGAAAAACTTAAATTTAAAACAAAAAATAAATAAAGAGTAAAAATACACATAAAAATAATATTAGAATACTCTGCAATAAAAATTAAAGCAAAACCCCCTGCGCCATATTCAATATTAAAACCAGATACAAGCTCTGATTCCCCTTCAGCAAAATCAAAAGGGCTACGGTTAGTCTCAGCTAAACAAGAAATTACTCAAATGAATAATAATAAGAAATATAACACAAACTTACTAGACCCAAAAGAATCAAAAGTAAAGAGATTATAATCCCCAGGTAAAATTACTAGAGACAATAAAATTAAAGCTAATCTAACTTCATAAGAAACTGTCTGGGCTACAGCACGATAACAGCCTAGCATTGCATAGGCTGAATTACTTCTCCAACCACAACCTAATAGAGGATAAACACCTAGACTAGAAATAACTAAAAATAAAACCACTCCTCAAACTAAATTAAAACCCTCCCAAATAAATAAAAATAAACTATAATAAATAAAAGCCAAAAATAAACCTAAAATAGGTCTTAAGTAGAATAAACCCTTATTTCTTAAAGAAGGTCATACCTGCTCTTTAACTATTAACTTTAAACCATCAGCAAAAGGTTGTAATAATCCTATAAACCCTACTTTATTTGGACCTTTTCGAATTTGAATATACCCCAGAATTTTTCGCTCTAATAAAGTATAAAAAGCTACCCCAATTAACATACAAACTAATAAAAATACATAACTCAATAACACTATTATTAAAGAGAAAAACTTCTATTAATGAAGCTTAAATTCATCGCACTTAATCTGCCACATTAATTAAATATTCTTATTCAATTTCTACTAAGTCTAATAAGTAAATTTATTTCTTTTACTTTCAAAAAATAATGTGCTAAAACACCAAAACTTAGGGCCAGGCCCTAACAGCCCTATATCACTTAAATTTCATTTTAATAACTTTGATTTTATTATATATTACTCCTTATTTTTTTACAATAATAATTTTTACAAATTAATAAACACACGTTATTAATACACTTTAATATAAAAGATAAATAGATTAGTTTAAAAATAAAAGAAGTTTTTACACCCTTAATTTTTTTTTTAAAAACCCTTAAAAATTAAGGGTGTAAAAGACATAAATAATATTTTAATGTCATAACGTAAACTTTTAAATTAGTATTAAATATGACAATGTATTTATTTATAATAAAGAGAGCCTCAGGACAATTTTTAGAAATGTCAGAATGCCTGCTTTTAATTTTTGGGTTAATTTATATCTTATCTAAGGAGTTTATTCAATTTTCATGTGAACATGGTATAATTAGAAAACATTAAAGTTTATTTTAAATAAGTTTTATTTACAATAAAATGTATACTATCAAAGATAACATTTTTTAATAATCCCATTTGGGCTTTTATAAATTTCACCCCTAATTAAATTCTAAATTTAACTCAATCAATCTGACAAAATGGAGAC